AATCAATAGTTCAAGTCACACACTCCCATAATCCATTTTATCTTCAGAAAATTCACTTCAACCATTAGTGTCAAATAAATAATACAATTTTGCGGGGTTGAAGGAAAAGATCCAAATACATGTTTTATTCTTTTCAATAATCCATATTTATAGCAATGAAATCCTATTGTTCCTACCCTGAGTGAAGTGATAAATGACTGATTACAAATATCTATGATCTATAATACTATTTCTTCTCTATAAAGGACCAGAGATGCCTTGCTTACGTATCATTGGGAAGTGCATTAACATAAATACGGCAGTAAGTAGAGGTAATACAAAAGTGTGTAAACTATAAAAACGAGTCAGGGTGGATTGTCCTACACTAGCACTTCCGCGCAATAACTCTACCAAAGGCGATCCTATTACAGGAATAGCTTCCGGTACGCCTGTTACAATTTTGACTGCCCAATAACCAATTTGGTCCCGGGGTAAGGAATAACCGGTCACGCCAAAAGATGCGGTCAATACAGCTAAAACTACACCTGTAACCCAAGTCAATTCACGAGGTTTTTTAAAGCCACCGGTGAGATACACACGAAATACGTGCAGGATCATCATTAGCACCATCATACTTGCGGACCATCGATGAACTGATCGGATTAACCAACCAAAGTTAGCTTCAGTCATTATATATTGAACGGAAGCAAAAGCCTCAGTAACCGTTGGGCGATAGTAAAAAGTCATAGCGAATCCCGTAGCTACTTGTACTAAAAAACAAGTAAGTGTAATTCCGCCTAAACAATAAAATATGTTCACATGGGGAGGGACATATTTACTAGTTATATCATCTGCAATCGCCTGAATCTCAAGACGTTCTTCGAACCAATCATATACTTTATTGAGATAGGTAAATCCAGGGAACTCCCCCTCTGAGAACCGTATATGAGAATTTCATTTCGTACGGCTCAAACAAAAACCACCCAAATACTGGCTAGAATGGATATGTGTAATAAAAAGTTTGAGACTTATTTATCTTTCCTCCTATGATTCACTCTTTCTTTTTCTCTAAAGATACGAAAGAATAAAAATCTGAAAGCTCTTCTTTGTGGTTATAATGCTAAAAAATATCAAGTTGGCTCATTCGTCTTTATGTTGATTGTTACAGGCCTCTTGAATCCTCTATTTACCTATTTTTTTTTTTCTTTTATTTGTTATTCTTATTTGTGTGTAACGCGGTTTTACTTCTGTTTTCTTTATTATTGATAGGAATTCTCTTGTTAAGACCCTATGAATCGATTAAAACCTCAGATTCATACTACAACCACGATGATTCAAGAAAACCTTCAAACTAAGTCCAAAAATTCCCTGAGTAAGAATCGTTGGATCATCACTTATTCAATGAATAGATATACTGAATAAAAATTTAAAGAATGTCCCTTAATTAAAATAAGCATAAACGGGAAAAAGAATAAAAATCTGTCGATTTATCACTTCTAACCCCCTTTTTTAACTATTTGGGGGTTAACTCTTTTTTTTTGGAGTCCGGCCCGCGAGGTCTTAATATAAAATATGAATCATAGTTAGAATAGTTTGTAATCTATTTCCTATATTCCGCGCGTTCCGGATACTAGAATGAATATCCGACGAGGTAAAACCATCTGTATCAAGATGACAGAACCACTCTCTGTAGTATCCATAGGATCAATTATAACAAGTCACACACTCATATTCCGGAAATACAGAAACAAAGAAATTCCACGGTCGAACTACCCAAAAATAGAATGGGCTAAAAACGACCTAAATGATTCACTTTGTAGTGAAAAGCGATTTAGTAGTTCTTGTGAATCTAATTCATTGAAATTCCATCCAGTAAAATGGAAGAATTATAAATCTCCAAAATAATAGATAGGAATATCGCAAATAGAGCCATTGCAATACCCATCAAAGGAGTAGTTCCCCAACCTGGAGCTACTTTACCATATTCCGAATTCAGTGGTTTCAATAAATCCCCTACAATGGTTCGTCTTGGACCAGATCTAGAACTATTCTCAACGGTTTGTGTAGCCATAAATCCTATTTTGTATTCAGTGAGAGCCGTTGACTTTGTATACCATTATATTGTAAATAAATGATCTTAGCATAGATCCATTGTGGTCTTAAAATTATATAATAATGGAAACAGCAACCTTAGTTGCCATCTCTATATCTGGTTTACTTGTAAGTTTTACTGGGTACGCCTTATATACTGCTTTTGGGCAACCCTCTCAACAACTAAGAGATCCATTCGAGGAACACGGAGACTAGTTGAAGTAATGAGCCTCCCAATATTGGGAGGCTCATTACTTCAATCGAGATAATAAAAAATCATTTCATCTTTTTAGTTGGAACTTTAGGTGGTTCCCGAAAAAAGATGGCGAAAAATATTATTCCCAGAGTCGAGACTAAGAGGAATGTATAAACCAATGCTTCCATAGATTCGATTGTGGTTTACAATTATAGCTTCCATGCCTGTTTATTTTGGGTCGTCTCCCGGATAACTAAAGAGAAAGAGTCAAAGAAAGGGCAAAGGCAGCGATTCAAATCAAGATTTATCCGGCTCCCCGTCTATGTTATGTTAAATCACAAAAATAAAAGTAAGAAATCAATCTTGTATCAGACTACTTGTCGTCTTGTAGTCGGATCCCCAAGTTTTTGGAATGTTCCAAATTCTACTTGAGCATCCAAATCTGGGTCAATACCGGCAAAAACATCTCGGAACAAGGTTCTAGCGCCATGCCAAATATGTCCGAAGAAGAAGAGCAGAGCAAATGAAGCATGGCCAAAAGTAAACCAACCCCTTGGACTGCTACGAAAAACACCATCGGATTTCAAAGTAGCACGATCTAATTCAAAAATTTCGCCCAATTGAGCGCGTCGAGCATATTTTTTCACAGTAGCAGGATCACTATAACTGACTCCATTCAGTTCGCCACCATAGAACTCCACAGTTACACCTACTTGTTCGACACTATACTTCGACTCTGCCCTTCGAAACGGAACATCGGCTCTAACAATACCGTCTCCGTCTACCAAAACAACCGGAAATGTTTCAAAAAAAGTGGGCATACGACGTACAAAAAGTTCACGCCCTTCCTTATCTCTAAAGATAGGGTGTCCTAACCACCCAACAGCTATTCCATCCCCGTTGTCCATTGAGCCCGCTCTGAATAATCCCCCCTTTGCCGGATTATTACCGATGTAATCATAAAAAGCCAATTTTTCAGGAATTTTAGACCAAGCCTCTGATAAACTTTGATTTTCGGCTATCCCAGCGCTAACTCTTCGATATATTTCTTGCTGGAAGTATCCCTGATCCCATTGATAACGAGTGGGACCAAATAATTCAATCGGGGTAGTTGCTGAACCATACCACATAGTTCCAGCAACAACAAAAGCGGCAAAAAAGACAGCAGCGATACTGCTGGAAAGGACGGTTTCAATATTTCCCATGCGTAATCCTTTGTATAGACGTTGGGGCGGACGGACACTAAGATGGAATAGGCCGGCTAATATGCCCAATGTCCCTGCTGCAATATGATGAGAGGCTATTCCTCCCGGAACAAAAGGATCAAAACCTTCCACACCCCACGCTGGATTTACAGATTGTACCCTTCCGGTTAGTCCATAAGGATCGGACACCCATATTCCAGGACCATACAACCCCGTTACATGAAATGCGCCAAACCCAAAACAAGCCAACCCTGAAAGAAATAAATGAATTCCAAAAATCTTAGGTAAATCTAAAGAAGGTTTTCCTGTACGTTCATCAGAAAATATTTCTAGATCCCAGTACACCCAATGCCAAATAGCTGCCAAAAAGCATAAGCCAGAAAACACAATATGTGCCCCGGCCACACCTTCGTAACTCCAAATACCCGGATTCGTTATAGTACCTCCTGTGATACTCCAACCGCCCCATGAATTGGTTATTCCTAAACGAGTCATGAAGGGTATAACAAACATACCCTGTCTCCACATTGGATCAAGAACGGGGTCAGAGGGATCAAAAACCGCTAGTTCGTATAGAGCCATCGAACCGGCCCAACCAGCAACTAGAGCTGTATGCATTATATGAACAGAAATCAAACGACCCGGATCATTCAATACGACGGTATGAACACGATACCAAGGCAAACCCATGGAAATACCCCTTTAATCAACGAATAATAGACACTATGTAACTTTATTGCATTGTAAAAAGTAAAAAAACTATGCTCTGGACCCACTCTTTCGGTAGATTTTCTCGAGGAAAGAATTAATATTTGTTCTATTCTTTTAGTAATAATAATAATAGATAGTAATAATAGACGAATTCCATTTGTAGGAACAAAAATAAGCAGATCTATTCTATACCCGATAAGTACCAATACGCAATGGTAGAGGGGATTGATCCCACTTTAATTTTCTCTGAGTGAAGACATACCCATTTGTTCATATCATTCCAAAGGCCCATTCGTTTCGTAAAAATTTTCCTTTAGTCATAATCATTCGGTTTTCTTTTTTTATGTTATTGTTATGAACTTATTCAATTTATGGATAAACTATGATAAAGGCTAATCTTATTAAGACAATAAACCCGTTGTTACGCTTCCACATCAAAGTAAGATATAGTACTTAATTTTTTTTTCTTTCATTTTATGCCTATTGGTGTTCCAAAAGTACCTTTTCGAAGTCCTGGAGAGGAAGATGCATCGTGGGTTGACATATAGTGCGACTTGTCAGATATATTGGGTCACATGGAATTTCCCCATTCTCTCCCCTGATCGAGATATCCCCTCTTTCGCCCAAAAAAGATTGATTGAATTATCAAAAGTTTGGAGCGTGAAATACAATTTAATCCTATTTATTTTTTGTAGGGGTATCAGATTAATATTATCAATTAGAATAATTTATGGTTGGCTCGACTGGACCAAAAAAATGAAGTATCCAGGCTCCGTTTAGAAAAAACCCAATTGGTAATATATCTAAGATTACTACTTTTATAATATTCTATTTATAAACAGGAGCGATCTCAAACTGTTTAATCAATCGAGTAATATAATGAATACATTTAATATAATGAATACATTTAATATAATGAATACATTTAATATAATGAATACATTTAATATAATGAATACATTGAATATAATGAATACATTGAATATTTAGTGGAAGACATGAAATAAATGAAATTGAAAAATAAAAAAAGCCATAGCAAAAAGACGTGGTATTGGGACATTTGCCCTATATGTGCAAATAAAAATCGGGCCTATCTTTACTCGGAGTAGAGCATAAACCTAAAAAAATTGAAAAAGCCCATTCAGGAACAAGAAAATGGCATCGTTATTTGGATTCGATCTCGATGAAACAATACATCAATGAGAAGTTCATTCGATAAGTTTAGTAAATTATTTATATATATATTTTATTTATATATAGGTAAAGTAAACAGGCCAAAAGAAATCCTTCTTGAAAAATGGAAGAAAAAAGGCCCTTTGTTAGAAGTTAGAAAGAGCCCCCTATGAAAATAAAAAAGAATGAGGGCTGCAATCTACACATTGATTCTTTTTTTTGCGCGATTTTTGGTAAACCGTATGCATCAAAAGGTGCGCGTACGGTTCCTAAGGATACAATTATATCCTAATCAACCGACTTTATCGAGCAAGATTACTTTTTTTAGGCCAAGAGGTTGATAGCGATCTCTCGAATCAAATTATTGGTCTTATGGTATATCTCAGTATAGAGGATGATAGCAAAGATCTGTATTTGTTTATAAACTCTCCCGGGGGGTGGGTAATACCCGGAGTAGCTATTTATGATACTATGCAATTTGTACAACCAGATGTACAGACAATATGCATGGGATTGGCCGCTTCAATAGGATCTTTTCTTCTGGTCGGAGGAGAAATTACCAAACGTCTAGCATTCCCTCATGCTCGGCGCCAATGAGTTTTGTATTTGAGAGAAAAAAAAAGACTATGCCTTCGCCATATGAAATATGACTATTAAGTAATAATAGCATGGCATTTTGAATTCGATATGAGAAACCTTTTTTTTTATTTTTGTTTTTTTTTTTTCAAAAATCAATCATTAGATTATATATCGAACGAATAGTATGAGATAAAGGGCATTTCCGATTTTATCTGATTTATCGGAAGCCTATTGCAGCGTCACAAACTTTTTTGTTTTCACACCAGAGGGATAATAACAATATTTATCTTAGGAAAGAATACAAAAAAAAGAAACTTTGGGATTGCTTAATAACAGACTAAATAAATATATAAAGCAACGGAACCATCATAGTATGTTTTAACTACTCCAAAATAAAATGAAGGATGGTTATTGGATTATTTACCGATCGGGGTCTGATAGGCCCTATATTTGAATATTTGAATTTTATTTTATACTTCTTCAATGGAATGGAGGTTATAAAGTAAATTCCATTGTATAGCCGTATGCAATGCGCAAAAGATGCCTGTACGGTTGTTCAATTCTATCTTTTGGTTTTCATATCATTACTCGTTATTTAATTTATTCTCTTTGATTTCTCTTCGAGATAGAAGAACCATTTATTAGGTTATATAATCAGGGTAATGATCCATCAACCTGCTAGTTCTTTTTATGAGGCACCCGCAGGAGAATTTATCCTGGAAGCGGAAGAAATGATGAAGCTGCGCGAAACCATTACAAGGGTTTATGTACAAAGAACAGGCACACCTCTATGGGTTGTATCCGAAGACATGGAAAGAGATGTTTTTATGTCAGCAACAGAAGCCCAAGCTCATGGAATTGTTGATCATGTAGGGGTAGAATAAAAAATAACAGGGATTTCGCGCAAATACAAATACGCCATTTGAAATTTTATCTTCTTACTGGGTTTGATAGAGTATTCTATTAATTAATTTATTACTATAGAAGTAATTCCTAATCGGCCGGTTAGGATCGATCTAAACCAGCTCATTATGTATACGAGTCAACATGCCAACTATTAAACAACTTATTAGAAAGACGAGACAGCCAATCAGAAATGTTACGAAATCCCCCGCCCTTGGGGGATGCCCTCAGCGACGAGGAACATGTACTAGGGTGTATGTGTGACTCGTTCAGAGCATGGACTGGGGCAGAAGAAAAGAACCCATTTTTCCAGTATCAGTGATCAGTAACAGTAAATAAGATAAAATAAAACGGAAGAACTCCATTCACTATCTAAAAAGTATCTATCATACCCTTCTATTGTGTATCAAAATTTATGGTTTCTAGTGGTGTAAATCCAATCGTCTCCATTTTCAATTTAAGATGATAAAGAATTTCCCATTGGTAGCAAATGTTTATCCATTAAGCGGGGGGAATCCCATTTAAAGGCAAGAAAGATTACGCCCTTACTCTTTCAACAACGGACTAAGAGGGTCAGCTACACAGTTAATCTTCATAATTAAATACCGTTACTGTATAAGTGGATCTCGTTGTGAAAGACGGATTACTGAATAATTCATGGGTAGAGCCAAAAAGTGTGAACTGTACAAGTTAACAATAGCATTGATTAAATGAAAGAAAAGAGGGGGCTCCGGTGTATAGAAGGGATCTCGCCGTTTAAGAAGTAACCATAGAAACGATGGAACCCACTATTTTTTTTTTTATTCATTTCTATTTTATATTTACTACTTTTTGTTTTTATTTAATATTAATATGCTTTTTTTAATATCTAGTATCAATATCAATATCAATATTATTTCTTATTTCGAGGTAAAATGCCTATAAAAAAAAAGAAAAAATCGTGGGCGGGAAGGTTATAGTAGCAAAAGCCGTTGGAGTTTTTATTTTATACATTGGAAGGATCCGTTTTGTTATTAACAAACTAGTAAAGGGGAAGGGAATAACTGAAAGAAAAGAAATCAATTAGTTATTTATCAAAGTTTCATTTATTCAATGACCAGAATTAAACGAGGATGTATAGCTCGGAGACGTAGAACAAAAATTCGTTTATTTGCATCAAGCTTTCGAGGGGCTCATTCAAGACTTACTCGAACTATTACTCAACAGAAAATAAGAGCTTTGTTTTCGGCTTATCGGGATAGAGGTAGGCAAAAGAGATATTTTCGCCGTTTGTGGATCACTCGGATAAATGCAGCAATTCGAGGGAATTTAGTATACTATAGTTATAATATTTTCATACACAATCTGTACAAGAAGCAGTTGCTTCTTAATCGTAAAATACTTGCGCAAATAGCTATATTAAATATAAATTGTCTTTCTATGATTTCCACTGAGATTATAAAATAAGTAGATTGGAAGGACTCCATAGGAATGTTTTAAATTTTAATGGAGTGCGCTGTAAAATTAACTCCGGGAAGGTAGAATAGAAATTAGTATGATAAAATATAATCAAATAATATGATAAAGTCGTCAAAATGAACAAACAAGACGTTCAATAAAAAAAGATTTATTCTTTTTCCCCGATACTTTTTTTCTTATGACACGACACTCACATCTTAATTCGCGAATTTTTCGAACAAAACATCAATCCGCCTTTGAGTTCGTATTGGAATTTTGATTCAAGTGAAGAGTAAGCCTATCCCCCTTTTTGATTCTAAGACCCGCAGTTCTAGCAGCCGACTCACCTCTTTCAAATTGTTTCTCATTATTAAGAAAGGGTAACAAAGATAAAATACGAGCTTGCTTGATAGCAATAGTAATTAATCGTTGTTGTTTTAAGTTTAATCTATTCACCCGTCTAGATAATATCTTTCCTTGTTCACTAATAAATCGACTAATTAAACTCATGTTTCTATAATCAATTCGATCCCCCGACCCAATCGGGGGCAAACGCCTACGAAAAGATCGCTTGGATTTAAAATAGAGTCGCTTGGATTTATCCATGATTTGTTTATTCCTTATCCCGAAAATCCTAATTTTGTCGGGGATTTCTTTTTGGTTTGTTTATCTTTAAATATATGTTATATATAATATATGGTATATGACATTTTTCATCTTCCTTGGAAGGATGACATACAATACATACGTGTAATCGGTTCCATCTATTTCTTTATCTCCCCATGAATTGTATATTTGTAACAAAAGGGACAGAATTTTCTCAATTCCAATCGACTAGGCGTATTGTGTCGATTCTTTTGAGTAATATATCTGGAAATACCAACCCTCTTTGATTCCTTATTAGCATCATTTCGAACAGCACAATTGGTACATTCCAAAATAACTGTTACTCGAACATCTTTCCCCTTGGCCATGAACCCCCTTTGTATTTTTGATTCACTCAACTATTCTATTTTGCGATCCAAAGAGAAAAAAGGAACGAAAAAAAAAAATAGAAGTTGCTAACTCGAAATAAAATTATGAAAAATTTCGTTGCAATCAAGATAGTAATAATAAGTAATACAATGATTTCTAACTACATTTCTAATCCCAATATAGCGTTTCGTCTTTCATTTAAGTATTTTGTATGATATTGTTGACCTATCCATCAATTTCCATTTCCGTTCTCATTCTCTTTTTAATTATTTTAATTTAAATAATTTAAATTAAAAATTTTATTTTAATTCGAGCCTCGGGCCTGAGGCCCGAGTTCCGAGTTTCACTGAATTTGAATCCACTTTTATTCTTTCTCTTTTCGAACTTATTCGAATTTTAAAAATTCTAAAATTAAAAGATGGGAAGGGGAGGGATTAGTCACAGAGATTTTATTAAATCCCTAATCTTCTTCACCACTTCCCATGTTACTAACTAGAATGAAAAAAAGGGGAATATCAGCGCATCCGGAAATAAACGATTGATCTCTATCAATAGACCTGCTAAAAACCCGAACCATATAGTACTTACTACCGGCGCCACGGAGAGATATGTTTTTAGATCTCGCATTTTATTTGAAATCCTCCTTCTTTATTGGAATTTGTAATACATATATGACCAGACATATATGGAGTTAATGATCGCTTGTATTTGTCCGCGGAATCCCTAATTCAAATTTAAATGTACAACGATTCAGTAGAATATTCCTTTTCTTAAAAAAAACGTGCCCTTTTCTGTACCCCCAAAATATTCATTTTTTTTACAGCGGGTTTCATTATACGTAACGCATATAAGTAGTTTATTATAATTAATTAATAATTAATTATATGTTCTATGATATGAGATCAAAAAGAAGAAATGACAAGATAATTTTTGTATAGAAATGGAGTAAATAAAGATGTGGAAAACAATACGGGTATTCTCTACAATGACACTGTAACCCAATTGAAAGGGATGTAGCGCAGCTTGGTAGCGCGTTTGTTTTGGGTACAAAATGTCACGGGTTCAAATCCTGTCATCCCTACCTATTCTATTACTTATCTTATGAGCAGGAATCGTAACGAGGGATCAATTGAAATCGATTAAATTGGGCATCCATAACATGATCAATCTTTCATTTGACTCTATTCTACTATAGAATAGGATACGCATGCAAAAATATAATATATTAGGGTTACTTACAAAATATTTAGTGTGATAATAAAGCGCTCTTAGTTCAGTTCGGTAGAACGCGGGTCTCCAAAACCCGATGTCGTAGGTTCAAATCCTACAGAGCGTGATCCCATTCTTGTTATTCTTAGGTCGAAAATTACACTGAAATGAAATAATTGAACAGCAATTTCAATTTGACCCCTGCCCTATGTATTAAAATTAATAAAGCAAGTAGGGGTCAATCAAAAAAAGAGCTATTAATTAATTAAAGGTCCAACTGATCGCCGCGTCTGTATTGTAAATATGCGGTTACAAATAATCCAGCCAAAGTAATAGGAATTAGACCTAAGACAATTCCAAATAGAAAAACTTCAATCATTTCAATTTGTTTGAAAGAGGAAAAGGAGAGGTAATATCTATTCTTAACTATTAATTCATATTGCCCATGAATCTCAATGACCAAAAATTGGAAATTGACACGGTAAGAAACTTAAGAAACTATAGAATATATGGAATAACACAGAAAGATTTCGTTTTTTTATGAATCGTTTGTTCAATTAATTTCAAATAAGTCGTATCTTGTTCAACCCGATAAATAGAGCTGAGGTTATAGTTAAAACCGCTAGTAGAAAACCGAAATAACTAGTTATAGTAAGCATAAAGAGGCTAAATGAAATATGGTCTTTTTATACATATGTTTAGAAAGCACTTCCCTAAATTCAAATTTTTGAAAGATACAAACAAGAATAAGCAAAAAGACCAATTCCACTTATTCTTTCAATTGAAAGTTTTTGATTCATCAATCCTTCTAAACAGTAATAAAAAAAAAATGGGAGTGACATAGGTAAGAAATCAATTTATCATCTGTGATATCTGAGCATCCCCTAATTCCCAATCAACAGATTCATCTTAAAAACTAATATTCTTATACTAATATTATATATTATAATTAATAATCAAAATTAGAAATAATAAAAAACTCTGTTGTGTAACTTCATTCAAAAAATGAAATTGAATCGCTTTAAAATTGGAAAATCATTTCTATTTTGATTTTGATCTTTTTTTTATTATTGTATCGAATACATTGTGTATTTTCGAACAAAGAATGACCTTATATTATACTAGAATCTCCCCTTTTTTACTTTAACTTTACTTTATTACTTTCCCTTTTTTTTTTCTTTTTTACTTTAATTTGATTTGACCTCATTAGATTCAGTAGTAGGTTCATTCTCATAATATCTCTAATGAGAAGAAAAAGAGTTTCGCATGATCTAATCGTGCGAAACTTATACATTTTTTCTTTACATATCTTAAATTAGAGAGCCCCCCGCCCTTTTTTTTATAATTATAATTCGATCAAGAACGGCCTTTTGGTTCTAATACAACAATGCGTGCATCGCGAATATTGATTATTTTCTTCTTTGTTCTCTTTCTTTCGTCGAAGACTATCGGCTAGTCTTACTTCTTACTGGACAACTAACCAATTCCTTAAAAATAAAAATGAAAAAAAAGGGGGGGGAGGTTCCAACAAAAAACATCTTCTACAAACACAAAAAGAAAGAATATTTTTATATTTTGTATCTAATTGAATTGTAGGTGTAGGAGAATGGAATATGATAATCCCACTCGCGAATTATTTGAAAGCAACCCGTTGTATTCACATTTTATCTGATCTTCAGTTTCTAATCCGAAGCCGATAATGGAGAGAACCCTTATACTACTACAGGAATTTGAAAATTTTTTTATTGAATAGTATAGAATACTACATCGACAGGCAACAATAAAAGAAAAAAGAAAGTCTCTAGCACTCCATTTAGATACTAATTGTGAAATTGCGTTGCTGTGTCAGAAGAAGGATAGCTATACTGATTCGGTATACTCTAAAGACACCCTTGGTACCCTATTGACGATCTCACAAAGATTAAATTTCAGTGAATTCCCATTTACTGATCTCATCTTTTACGGAATCGATCCCCTTTTTGACTGTACAAGAATACGTGGAGCTCGGCATGTCTGGAAGCACAGGAGAACGTTCTTTTGCT